ATAAGAAGTCCCAACCCTATTAACATAGGAACTGGAAGTGGAAGAAAAGGTATTATCCACGCATATTGATATGTCTGTTCCATAAAAAAAGTTTTTTTTCTTAATTAATTGTTTCCGATTCACCGGATCTTAGCTCTTTCGAAAAAGTAAATAAAAAATAAAGATATGCACTAACTTATTTAATAATTTATATTTATATTAGTATTTATTCTGAGTCTTTTCAAAATTGTTCAAATATGTAAAACAAGAAGTTACAATTGGTCAAATGATATAACCAAGTGACATATAAAAACGAATACTTATAATAGGAAAGTAGGAAAATAAAAAATATTATTAATATTCATAGAGCAAGGATAAAATTTTAGGCTAAAAAGAGTACTTGATGCTAATATGAATTAGAGGATTAACTAAGGTCGTTGGTCTAATGAAATAAAACCTCTTGATTTTAGTTAGTTTATTTAAACTCATTAACTAATTCATTATGGGATTTATTGTTTTCCATTTCAATCAAAACAATTTATTAGGAATATTTGGAAAGTTTATAAGATTATAGCTCTAAAATGCACTTTTTATCGAGCAAGGATAAAAAATGACTGAGATCCTTTTTTATCAAACTACATACCCTTTAACAGATTTTTTACTAGTCTCATTCGAGTTTTAAAGTTTAGGTGTATTTTTGTTTTCAAGTTTTACTAAAAAAAGACTCAATTTATTAGGCAAAAGTTTACAAGGTATTTTATTACATGTAAATAAAATATAGAATGACTAAAATAAAGGTATTTTAGGTTCTTTATTTCTTTTGATTTCTATCCCATAGCAGATGAGATATAAACAATGAGAACTAAGAGTTCAAAACCAAAAATTTTTGGTTTTACAAATAGTGTATGGAATCAAAATTTTGTTATTTCGAGTCATTTTTTATTTTCACGGATCTTTGACGTATCTAGATTTCTATGAAGAGAATCTTTTATAAAAAAAAATAGATAATGAATATAAGATAAGAAATAATAATTCGTTTTGAACAACAGATGTCTTTCACATCCAACTATAACAATGACTAACTTCTTCTTTTTTAAATGGCAGTTCCAAAAAAACGTACTTCGATATCAAAAAAGCGTATTCGTAAAAATATTTGGAAAAGGAAAGGATATTGGGCGGCATTAAAAGCTTTGTCATTAGGGAAATCTCTTTCTACCGGGAATTCAAAAAGTTTTTTTGTACGACAAACAAATAAGTCCTAAAATATTGGAATAATTTGGAATGGATTTGACTAAAAAAATTGGATCAGTAATTAATATCATTAATATCTCAGTAATTTGTTAATTTTATATTAAAGTTAATATTTTAATATTAAAGTTAATATAAAATTAACAATTGGCAGTTCCTATTCTAATCAATATGAAATAGACTCTTAATCTTATAAAAAGAAGAAGTATTCTTCTTTCTAAATTATAAAATAAATATATATAAGATTTTTTATTTGAATTTTTTAGTATATTTTCATTCAGATTTTGGTGGTGGGGAGTCTTCTTTTCCCCATCGACCTTTAAAAGAATAAATAATGAAAAAATTTTATATTTATCAGGAAGGGTATATAGAATATTTTTAGTTCAAATTAATTAATTGTTCAAACTAATCCATTCCGTGTTAAAGATTTTTGGATAACTTTCTGACTTCTTAATTTATTATATATACTATATTTAATGTATTTTCCATATATATCCAATTTTCAGCCCAATGAATAATCAATAAAAGAACTTAATTGTTGAGATATTATTATATGTACAAGTGGCAATTTGGAGTAATACAAAATAGACATATTTTAGATTCATTGATAAAATTGAGTTTGTGTTTCAAATTGAATTTATTAAATAAGATAAACCAGAAATAATGACAATAAAAGAAAAAAGTTTTTTAGTCTATCGAAGAATTCTATCGTTGCAAGAGTCGTATTTTAGAATCGGCTAAACTACGTCAAAGCCCTAAAACCAGACACCTTAAAGAAACTACTGAACCTTTAAATTGACTTTTTTGAACTCTTTTTTTTTTTACTAAAAAAAACTTATTTGAGTGAATTGACTTGTTCAATCTCGACGATTGAATATAAATAGGTTATTATGAGTTCGAGCAAGCCGCTATGGTGAAATCGGTAGACACGCTGCTCTTAGGAAGCAGTGCTAGAGCATCTCGGTTCGAGTCCGAGTGGCGGCATGCCATCTTCTAAAAGATATCAAATAGATCCTATAATAAAATTAAATTAAATTCCCAATTTCTATTTCTTAATTAATACGGGGGGATCCCCCGTTTTTTCATTTTTATGATATTTTCAACTTTAGAGCATATATTAACTCATATTTCCTTTTCTATTGTTTCAATTGTAATTACAATTCATTTGATAAGCTTATTGGGCAATCAAATTAGAAAACCATATTATTCCTCAGAAAAGGGGATGATAGCTACTTTTTTATGTCTAACAGGATTGTTAATAACTCGTTGGATT